TTTTAGTTTATCCCACCGCAATGTATGGGCGGTTCAGATAAACTCTTTTGGAACATAACATAATATATAAAAATAGAGTATATAAGATCTAGGGTAGTAGTAAAAAGGATTACGATATTATGGAATTATAAAAAAAGGAAAGAGATCTAAAAGATCTTTTTCCTAGGATTCCTGTTTGGCAACTTATGTCATACCCCTTCCAATGAACATTCTATATTCTATTTCGATTTGTTCAGTCAATCACAATATCACGTAATTTTTATTTTGTATAAGAATTGTTATGTTATCTGGTTCCGACGTGCTATTAAACTAAAAAAAAACGATGTTATATAGAACTATTCTCATTTCATTTAAGTTCATTCAATTCAACGATCGGCCAAAATTCAAATTAATTGCATGCAATTAGATATCAAATCTTGATATTGTATTGATATGTAATGATTCATACTAATGAATTCGTCCATTTGTAGTCAGGCGGGATAATAATGATAATAAAGAAAAGTAAACGAATAATTTACATTTACAAACTTCAAAAAAAAAAAAGTGGGTTAGGGGGGTCGAACTAAGTATATGTAATGTAATGGCTATAAATCAACTCTTATGTATGTTTCAAAGAAAATTCTAGAATTCGGTTGAATTGAATAAATTGAATATAAGATGCAAATGTTTGGTTTACGTTATGGAAGAACCGCATGTATATGTGATATTAGATATTTACTAGTTTTATATGAACGATCCATATATCTTATTTCCTTTCCTGCCACACCGTGAATTTTGATGTGGATTCCTAGTCCTTCTGTTTTGTCTGGTACGAATGAATAAACAGACGAAATCGAGCATAAAGAGTGAAGAATAGAAATAACGGAATTGAAACAGCGGTTTGGAACAAAGAAATGGCAGAAATAGAGTCTTATGGATTGATAAAAACTCCATGGGATAGGAATGAAAAATGAGATATCGAAGAAGTTCTGATAATTCAATAATCTCATTACTTTAATTCGAATTCACAGGTCTTAGTTATTTCGACTAGATGGATCTTAGTAATGGACGGAATAATATATAATATATAATATAATTAATTCATTGGTTGATTGTATCATTAACTATTTCTTTATTTTTAGGCGAGGAGCTTACCATGAATCCACTGATTTCTGCCGCTTCCGTTATTGCTGCTGGATTGGCCGTAGGGCTGGCTTCTATTGGACCTGGAGTTGGTCAAGGTACTGCTGCGGGCCAAGCCGTAGAAGGTATCGCGAGACAACCAGAAGCAGAGGGTAAAATACGAGGTACTTTATTGCTTAGTCTGGCTTTTATGGAAGCTTTAACAATTTATGGGCTAGTCGTGGCATTAGCACTTCTATTTGCAAATCCTTTTGTTTAATCCTAGAAATGCGAAAGTTTTTTTCTTATTTTATTACCTTGGTCTTGTCACTTGCTTTTCCGAATTATATCAAGAGTTCACTCCTACAAGAACTTTCAATTATTCGTTGAGACAACACTCCGTGGGAAGGACTAATTTGAGGATCAGGAATTAGCAGATCCATTCGGTTTCTTCCTTCCCGTTCTTAATTCAATGGAAACATTTTTGTTTTTAGAAAGCGTTGCAACAAACGAGGTATTTCGCAATTGACACGAGACCTGGAACCTAATACTAAACAAATTCAGTATTTTCTCATTTCAATTCAAGTTCCCAATAAGAAAATGGAAATAGAAATTTCCTTATTTCATTTCTCAATTGAATTATTGAAATTAATAAAAAAAAAATCAATAAAAAAGGGCAAAGTAACACAAAAGGAGCTCTGTTCTATTTTGTTAGTTCTATCTATAAGAGGAGATCATATGAAAACTGTAACCGATTCTTTCGTTTCCTTGGGTCACTGGCCATCCGCCGGGAGTTTCGGATTTAATACCGATATTTTAGCAACAAATCCAATAAATCTAAGTGTAGTACTCGGTGTATTGATCTTTTTTGGAAAGGGAGTGTGTGCGAGTTGTTTATTTCAATAATAGGCTGGATCCAATCAGCTGCACTCTATTTGATTTTTCTTCATAACTAGGAAAGAAAGGTGCATGATCTCGCGAATTACGTCTGAATCAATTCGGAAATCATATGTACGAACCATAGCATTTCGTGGCTCATTGGGAAATCAACTTTGATTCTCTATCAACCAATAATGTGGGACCCTTAACATGGTTAAAGCTAAACTGTTTGAAGTCCAGGCGCAACATTGGTACTCTTTCTACCACTATATTAGTAATTAGTATGGAAATGGTTTCAAAATGAATAGTTGCAATTTAGCCGATATAGAACACTCATATCGATAAAATGATTTGAACCATTTAATTTACTGGAAAAAGGGCACCCTGGCCTTTCTTTATCCAATGCTGAATCGACAACCTGTGTATAAAGTACGAGGAATTTTTTTGGATTTGGAGAAAAAAAGAAACAACTTTGCTGAGAATTACAGAGTTTTTGTCTGGTCGGAAGAGTCCTCCAAAA